TTTTTTATAAAAAAAATAATTTACTACGGTTTAAAAAAATTTTAAAATTTAATTTACATTTAAAAATTTATATATATATATATATTAAAATTTTAAATAATTATTAATAATATTAATTAATTTAAATTTTATATATATATAAATATATTAATATAATAATTTAACTGAAATAATTAAAATTAATTATATTAATATATTTATTATTTTAATGAATATATATTGATTTTTCATGATATAAATTTTTAATATTAATATTATAAGAAAAGAAATAAGAAGAAATAATTAAAATTTAATAATTAATATTAAATATTTAATATAAAAAAAAAAAAAAAAAAAATCTAAGTTTATTTATTTTCATATAATAAATAATTGTGGTTTATGAATAAAAATTATTGAAAATTTATTTTACATATAAATTTTAGTATTAATTTTTATATATTTTAAAAATATAATTAATATTTAATTTTAGTAATTAATATTAAAAATTTAAGAAATTAAGATTTAGTAATATTAAAATTAATAACAAATTTTGTGCCAGCAGTTGCGGTTATACAAAAATTAAATTTATTTAATTTAGTTAATAATAAATAAAAATATTAAAAATAATTTAAATTTTGAATTTTTAAGTGAAATTTTAATTTAAATAAAGTTTATTTTTTTTTATGAATTATAAAATTTTATAATAAACTAGGATTAGATACCCTATTATTAAAAATTTAATTAATATACTAAAATAGTAAATAATATTATTTATTGAAACTTAAATAATTTGGCGGTATTTTAGTTCATTTAGAGGAATCTGTTTAATAATTGATAATACACGAATAAATTTACTTAATTTAAAATTTTATATATCGTTGTTAAAAAAATATTTTTTTATAAAAATAATATTTAAAAATTTTATTTTTTAAAATTAAATCAGATCAAGATGTAGATTATAATTAAGAATATAATGGATTACAATAAATTTATTTAATATGGATTTATATTTGAAAAAATATAATTAAAGTGGATTTAAATGTAATTTTATTTAATTTAATAAAATGATTAAAGATTAAAATATGTACATATTGCCCGTCACTTTCATTTATAATTTGAAATAAGTCGTAACAAAGTAGAAGTACTGGAAAGTGTTTCTAGAAATACAAATTAGAGCTTGATATAAGTATTTCATTTACATTGAAAGGAAATTGGTATAAACAATTAATTTGAGGGGAAAAATTAAAAATTTATAAATTATAAAAAAAATTTTAATAAAATTAATTTAATAGGGGGGGTTTAAGTTTAATTTATTAAAAAATTATTTTATTTATAGAGAATTATGTATTGTGAAAGAATTTTGAAATAAATGAAAAATAATTAATTAAAAAGTAATTTTAATTTAATGTATCTTGTGTATCAGAGTTTAATAAAAAAAAATTTTGGGGGAAATTTTTTCGAATTTAAAAGAGATAATTAATTAATAAATTTACTGTAGAATAATTATTTTTAATAGTTAATTTGAAATGAAATGTTATTCGTTTTTAAATATATCTAATTTTTTTAAAAAAAAATTTAATTTTTAAATTATAATTTAATATTTAATTAATTTTTTTAATTAAATATAAAAATAATTTTTATAATTTAAGGGATAAGCTTTAAATTAAATTATTATAAGTTAAATTAATAATTTTAAAATTTTTAATATTTATATTGTTTAAAAATTATAATTTATTATAAATAATTTTATTAAGAGAAAAATTTAATAAATAAACTTTAGTTTTTTATAAAAAAAAAAATTTTAATTAAAAAAATTTAATTAAAATGTTAAAATTAGTATATTAATTTATATTAATGTAATTTAAATATAAATAAAATAATTAAAAAGAATTAGGCAAAAATTTTTATTCACCTGTTTATCAAAAACATGTCTTTTTGAAAATAATTTAAAGTCTAATCTGCCCACTGATATAATAATTAAAGGGCTGCAGTATATTGACTGTACAAAGGTAGCATAATCATTAGTCTTTTAATTGATGACTTGAATGAATGATTTGATGAGATATAAGCTGTTTCTTAATTAAAAATTGAATTTAATTTTTTAATTAAAAAGTTAAAATAAATTTAAAAGACGAGAAGACCCTATAGAGTTTAATAAATAGAATATAAATTTAAAATTATATATAAAAATTAAATTAAAATTTAAATATTTATTTTGTTGGGGTGATAAAAAAATTAAATTAACTTTTTTTTTATAAAAACATAAATAAATGAATATTTGATCCATAATTTATGATTAAAAGAAAAAATTACCTTAGGGATAACAGCGTAATTTTTTCTTTTAGTTCAAATAAAAGAAAAAGTTTGCGACCTCGATGTTGGATTAAGATAAAATTTAAATGTAAAAGTTTAAAATTTTGATCTGTTCGATCATTAAAATCTTACATGATCTGAGTTCAAACCGGTGTAAGCCAGGTTGGTTTCTATCTTTAAATTAATAAAATACTTTAGTACGAAAGGATCAAGTATTTAAAATAGTTTTTTTTTTTGAATTTTAATAATTTTTTTTAAAAATATAATATATAAATATATTATTTGGTAAAACTATTTTGACAGAGGATTGTGATGGTTTTAGAAGTCATTTACATATAATTTATAATTATATAAATAGTAAATGTTTTTAAAAGATTTATTAATAATTTTTTTAGGGGGTTTAATTTTAATTATTGGGGTTTTAATTGGGGTTGCTTTTTTAACTTTAATAGAACGAAAAGTTTTAGGTTATATTCAAATTCGGAAAGGACCTAATAAATTAGGAATTATAGGAATTTTACAACCTTTTTCTGATGCTATTAAACTATTTACTAAAGAACAAATTTATCCTAAATTTTCTAATTATTTATTTTATTATTTTTCTCCTGTTTTAAGATTAATTTTGTCATTAATTATTTGAATATTAATTCCTTATATATTTAATATGATTTATTTTTCTTTAGGGTTTTTATTTTTTTTTTGTTGTTTAAGAATAGGAGTTTATACATTAATAGTATCAGGATGGTCTTCTAATTCAAATTATTCTTTATTAGGTGGTTTACGCGCTGTAGCTCAAACTATTTCATATGAAGTAAGTTTAGTTTTAATTATTATATCTAGAATAATTTTTATTATGGATTTCAATTTATTAAAATTTTTTGAATATCAAAGATTAATTTGATTTTTTTTTTTAATAATTCCTTTATCTTTATGTTGAATATCTTCAAGATTAGCTGAAACTAATCGAACTCCTTTTGATTTTGCTGAAGGAGAAAGAGAATTAGTTTCTGGGTTTAATATTGAATATAGAAGAGGTGGATTTGCTTTAATTTTTATATCTGAATATTCAAGAATTTTATTTATAAGAATATTTTTTTGTTTAGTATATATAGGAGGATATAATTTAACTATTATTTTTTATTTGAAATTATGTTTAATTTCTTTTTTATTTGTTTGAATTCGAGGTACTTTACCTCGTTATCGTTATGATAAATTAATATATTTAGCTTGAAAAAGATATTTATCAATTTCTTTAAATTTTTTATTATTTTATTTAGGAATAAAAATTTTTTTATTATAATAAAAAAAAATTAGTATAAATTAATAGAATAAATATTCTTTCTTAAGTTTTCAAAACAAATGCTTATATCAAGCTCATTAATTTAATTATTAAAAATAATATTATCTCAATAAATAGCTAATAAAGGATTAATAATATAATAAAGAAAATAAATTAAAGTAAGAATTTGTCCAATTAAAATATATGGATTTTCAACTGGTCGTGCTCCAATTCACGTTAATAAAATTACTGTGGAAAATATAATTCAAAATAAAATTTGATTAATTGGATAAAATTGAATTCCTTGAATTTTTTTATTAAAAGTAAAAGGTAAAATAATTAAAATTAAAATTGATATAATTAATGCAATAACTCCTCCTAATTTGTTAGGAATTGATCGCAAAATAGCATAAGCAAATAAAAAATATCATTCAGGTTGAATATGAATAGGTGTAACTAAAGGATTTGCTGGGATAAAATTATCAGGATCTCTTAGAAGATAAGGATTAATTAAAGTTAATATAATTAAAATTAAAATTAAAATAATAAATCCAATTATATCCTTGAATGAAAAATATGGATGAAAAGGAATTTTATCTAAATTTCTATTAATTCCTAAAGGATTATTTGATCCTGTTTGATGAAGAAATAGTAAATGAATTACAATTATTAAAGTAATAATAAATGGTAATAAAAAATGAAAAGTATAAAATCGAGTTAAAGTAGCATTATCTACTGCAAATCCTCCTCAAATTCAAATTACTAAAATATTTCCTAAGTAAGGAATTGCTGAGAGTAAATTAGTAATTACTGTAGCTCCTCAAAAAGATATTTGTCCTCAAGGAAGAACATATCCTATAAAAGCTGTTGCTATTAATAAAAATAAAATAATAATTCCTACTATTCATGTATATTTTAAATTAAAAGATTCATAATAAATTCCTCGTCCAATATGAAGATAAATACAAATAAAAAAAAATGAAGCTCCATTTGCATGTAATGTTCGAATTAATCAACCATAATTAACATTTCGGCAGATATAATTTACTCTATTAAATGCTATTTCAATATTAGCAGTATAGTATATTGTTAAAAATAAACCAGTTATAATTTGAATTAAAAGACACAATCTTAATAATGATCCAAAATTTCATCAAGTTGAAATATTTGAAGGAGATGGTAGTGTAATTAAAGAGTTATTAATAATTTTTAAAATTGGATGAATTTTTCGAATTGATTTAAAATTAATTATCATTTGTTAATTAAAAGATCGAATTGGTCCATAAAAAATATTAATAATTTTTACTACAGCTACTAAAGTAATAAATAAATAAATTATTAATATAATTATTAAAAAATGAGTTTGTTGATTATATAATTTTGATAAATTAATTTTATTTTCATTATTAAAAAATAAAAAATTATTTATTAATTCTATATCTGAATTAAAAAAATTTATTCAAGTTAAATTATTAAAAAAAAATGATAAAAATATAGAAATTAAAAATAATATAAAAAAAAATAAAATTATAATAGAAGAAATTTTAAATATTTCATTAGATGCAATTCTTGAAATATAAATAAATAATACTAATAAACCTCCTAAAAATGTTAAAAATAAAATATATGAAAATCAATAAGTTTTAATTATTATTCTTGATAATAAACAAGTTAAAAAAGTTTGAATTAAAATTATTAATCCAATAGATATGGGATGATTAAGAAAAAATATTAAAATTGAAAATGAAATAATTATTATTGATAGAAATAATTTAATTTCAAAGAATAGTTTAAAAAAAATTATAATTTTGGAGATTATTGATAAAGAAATTCTTTTTCTTTGAAGTTTTTAAAAAAAAATTTATTTTTGATTTACAAGACCAATGTTTTAATATAAACTATAAAAACTTAATTAGTTATTTATTTAGTTTAAAAATAAATTATTAAATTATTTATTTTTTAATTAAAAAAAAATTATTAATGATAGTAAATTTAATAGTTATAGTTATTATATTTTTGGTAGGAAATATAATTTTTGTTTCAAAATATAAACATTTATTAATTGTTTTATTAAGTTTAGAGTTTATTGTTTTGAGAATTTTTTTTTTTTTAATATTAGTATTAAGAAAAATTGAATATGATTTATATATATTAATAATTTTTTTAGTTTTTTCAGTTTGTGAGGGTGCTTTGGGATTATCAGTTTTAATTTCAATGATTCGAAGACATGGAAATGATTATTTTCAAAGATTTAATTTATTATAAAAATGATAAAATTTTTATTTTTTATAATTATAATAATTCCTTTATGTTTTTTTAAAAATATATTTTGAATGGTTTTAATAATATTATTTATAATAATATTATTATTTATAAATATTAGAATTAGAATCATAAATTTTAGAAATTTAAGTTATATATTAGGATGTGATATGATTTCTTATGGATTAATTTTATTAAGAATTTGAATTTGTATTTTAATAATTATAGCTAGTGAAAATTTATATAAAATAAATTTTTATAGGAATTTTTTTTTACTAAATATTATAATTTTATTAATTATATTATATTTAACTTTTAGAATAATAAATTTATTTTTATTTTATATATTTTTTGAAAGAAGATTAATTCCTACTTTAATATTAATTATTGGTTGAGGATATCAACCTGAACGTATTCAAGCTGGAGGTTATCTTTTATTTTATACTTTATTTGTTTCTTTACCTTTATTATTAGGAATTTTTTTTATTTTTAATGAATTAAATTCTATAAGAATTTATTTTTTAAAGTTTTATAATTTTAATATAATTTTTTTGTATTTTTCTATAATTATAGCATTTTTAGTAAAAATACCAATATATTTTGTTCATTTATGACTACCTAAGGCTCATGTTGAAGCTTCAGTTTCAGGATCAATAATTTTAGCTGGAGTAATATTAAAATTAGGGGGATATGGACTTTTACGATTTATAATTATATTAAGTAAAGTAGGTATAAAGTTTAATTTAATTTGAATTGTAATTAGAATAATTGGAGGATTTTATATTAGATTAAAATGTTTAAGACAAATTGATATTAAATCATTAATTGCTTATTCTTCAGTTGCTCATATAAGACTTGTAATTGGGGGAATTATAACTATAAATTATTGAGGATATATAGGAGCTTATATTTTAATAATCGGTCATGGTTTATGTTCTTCTGGAATATTTTGTTTAGCAAATATTAATTATGAACGATTATATAGTCGAAGTCTATTTATTAATAAAGGATTAATAAATTTTATACCTTCGATAAGTTTATGATGATTTTTATTATTATCTTCAAATATAGCTGCTCCTCCTTCTTTGAATTTAATAGGTGAATTAAGATTAATAAATAGATTGGTAGGATGATCTTGAATAAGAATAATAATATTAATATTAATTTCTTTTTTTAGAGCAGGATATAGATTATTTTTATATTCTTTTACACAACATGGGAAGTTTAATTCAGGGATTTATAGATTTTATTTGGGTGTTTCTCGTGAATATTTATTATTAATAATACATTGATTACCTTTAAATATATTAGTATTAAAAATTGATTATAGAATAATTTGATTTTAAAATTTAAATAATTTAAATAAAATATTGATTTGTGGAATCAAAAATATGGATTATCCATTTTAGATAATTCAAAAATATTCCATTTGTTTTATTAGTTTTTTTTTTTTTTTTTTATTTAGTGTAATATTTTTTTTTTTTGTTTTTTATTTTTTAATAAATAATTTAATTATTTTTTTAGAATGAGAATTAATTTCTTTTAATTCTAAAAGAATTGTAATATCAATTTTATTAGATTGAATATCTTTATTATTTATAAGTTTTGTTTTATTAATTTCTTCTGTAGTTATTTATTATAGAAAAAGATATATAAGTTCTGATATAAATTTAAATCGTTTTATTATTTTAGTGTTAATATTTGTATTTTCTATAATTTTATTAATTATTAGACCTAATATAATTAGAATTTTTTTAGGGTGAGATTTTTTAGGTTTAGTGTCTTATTGTTTAGTAATTTATTATCAAAATATAAAATCTTTTAATTCTGGGATATTAACTGCTTTATCAAATCGAATTGGGGATGTATTTATTTTAATAATTATTAGTTGAATATTAAATTATGGAAGATGAAATTATATTTTTTATTTAAATTTTATAAGAAATGATTTAAGAATAAATATTATTGGTTTAATAGTTATTTTAGCTGCAATAACTAAAAGAGCTCAAATTCCATTTAGTTCATGATTGCCTGCTGCTATAGCTGCTCCTACTCCAGTTTCTTCTTTAGTTCATTCTTCAACTTTAGTAACTGCTGGGGTATATTTATTAATTCGTTTTAATAATTTATTAATTGATGTAATTTTTATTAAATTTTTATTATTAATGGCTAGATTAACAATATTTATATCTGGAGTATCAGCTAATTATGAATTTGATTTAAAAAAAATTATTGCTTTATCTACTTTAAGACAATTAGGATTAATAATGAGAATTTTAAGAATAGGAATACCAGATTTAGCATTTTTTCATTTATTAACACATGCTATATTTAAAGCTTTATTATTTATATGTTCTGGAGTTATTATTCATATAATAATAGATAATCAAGATATTCGTATAATAGGGGGAATTAGATTTTATTTTCCTTTAACTTCTTTATGTTTAAATATTTCAAATTTAGCTTTATGTGGAATTCCTTTTTTATCTGGATTTTATTCTAAGGATATAATTTTAGAAATAGTTAGAATAAGAAATTTAAATTTATTTGTTTATTTATTATATTATATTTCAACAGGTTTAACAATATTTTATACTATTCGTTTATTAATATATTTAATAGTAGGTAATAATAATTTAATAAAGATTTATAATTTATATGATGAAGATTATATTATATTAAAGGGTATATTTATATTGTTAATAATAAGATTATTTAGAGGAAGTTTATTAAGATGAATAATTTTTCCTTATCCTTATATAATTTTTTTATCTTTTAATATAAAATTAATAGTTATTTATGTTAGAATTATTGGAATAATTTTAGGTTATTTAATTAGAAATATAAAAATTTATTCTATTAATAAATTTATAAAAAGTTATAAATTAAGAAATTTTTTATGTTTAATATGATTTATACCTAGATTAAGAACTTATGGGATAATTTATATATTTTTAGGTTTAAGACAAAAATTAATTAAATTAATTGATTATGGTTGAAGAGAATTATATAGAGGTCAAGGAATTTTTAATATTATAAAAAATTATACTATTTTTTATAATTTTTTTCAAGTAAATAATTTTAAAATTTATTTATTTAGATTTATTTTATGAATATTAATATTTATGTTAATAATTTTTATAAAATATTTAAATAGCTTATAATGAAGAGTGTAATATTGAAGATATTAAGGAAATTAATTTAATTTTTAAATAAATATTTAAAAAAATATTAATTATTTTATTTTTACAGTGAAAATGTAATGTTTTATAATAAACTATATAAATAATAATTAATTTAAATAAAAGAAATATTAATGATTTTAATCACTAAAAATTAAGTTAGCAGCTTGATTTTAAATAAATATATTTCTTTTAATTGGAAAAATTATTTCATTATTATCATTAACAGTGATATACCTCTATTTTGGTTTCAATTAAATTAAAAAATAAGGAGTATATTTTAACTCTTTTTTTAAGTCGAAATTAAATGCATTAATTGCTTCTTATTTAAGATAAATTGATTATCAATAATTTTTGAATGCAAATCAAATGTTTTATATTTAAACTATAATCCTTATATATATATATATATATATATATATATATATATATATATATATATATTAATTTGATCAGTTTAATATATTTTGATTTCATTCATGATAAAGTCCTGAAATTAAAATTAAAAAAAAGAATAAGCTAATTTTAGATCAAATTAAAAAATTTGTTAATTTGAAAGTTATAATAATAGGAAAAATTAAGGCAATTTCAATATCAAAAATTAAAAAAATAACAGTAATAAGAAAAAAATGTAAAGAGAATGGAATTCGAGCAGATGATTTTGGGTCAAATCCACATTCAAAAGGAGAGTTTTTTTCTCGATCTATAAAAGATTTTTTAGATAAAATAATTGATAAAAATATAATAATATTAATAATTATTGTAATAAGTATTAAAAATAAAGATATTAATAAAATTATTTATATTAAAATAAAATTAAACTTTTTGATTGGAAGTCAAATATACTAAATATATTATATAAATAATTAATTTCCTCATCAATAAATTGAGATATAAAGAAATAATCATACTACATCTACAAAATGTCAATATCAAGCAGCTGCTTCAAATCCAAAGTGATGATTTTTAGAAAAATGATTATTTAAATGTCGAATTAAACAAATTAATAAAAAAATTGTTCCAATTATTACATGTAATCCATGAAATCCTGTTGCTATAAAAAATGTTGATCCATAAATACTATCAGAAATAGTAAATGTTGCTTCAAAATATTCATATGCTTGAAGAATTGTGAAATAAATTCCTAATATAATAGTGATAAATAAACTTTGAGATATTTGTGAATAATTATTTTCTATTAAAGAATGATGAGCTCATGTTACTGTAATTCCTGATGAAATTAAGATAATGGTATTAAGTAAAGGAATTTGGAAGGGATTAAAAGGAATAATTATTGTTGGAGGTCAATTACAACCTACTTCAATATTTGGTGATAAGCTTCTATGAAAAAATGCTCAAAAAAATCTAATGAAAAAAAAAATTTCTGAAATAATAAATAAAATTATTCCTCATTTAAGTCCTTTTAAAACAACAATTGTATGTTTACCTTGAAGAGTACCTTCACGACAAATATCTCGTCATCATTGATATATAGATATAATAATAATAATATATCTTAATATTATTAAATTTATATTAAAATTATGAAATCATTTAATTATACCTGTAACTAAAGTTAATACTCCAATAGCTCTAGTTAAAGGTCAAGGTCTATAATCTACTAAATGATATGGATGATTATGATTTGTCATTTTTTAATTAATTAGTTTCACTAGAATAAAGAGTTCTTAAAATTGAAATTACATAAGATTGAATGATAGCAACTGCTGATTCAAGAATTAATAATAAGATTTGAATAAAAATTAAAATGAAAATTAAATAAAAAGATAAATTATTACCTGTTCTTCTAAGTAAAGTTATTAATAAATGACCAGCAATTATGTTAGCTGTTAAACGAACAGCTAAAGTTCCTGGTCGAATAATATTACTAATTGTTTCAATTAATACTATAAATGGTATTAAAACATTAGGTGTTCCTTGAGGAATTATATGAGAAAATATATGTTGAGAATTATTAATTCATCCAAAAAGTATAAATCTTAATCATATTGGTAAAGAAATTGAAAGAGATAAAGTTAAATGACTTGTTCTTGTAAAAATATAAGGAAAAAGTCCTAAAAAATTATTAAATAAAATAAATGAAAATATTGAAATAAAAATAAATGTAGATCCATTAGAATTATTATTATTATTATTTAGTAAATTTTTAAATTCTTTGTGAAGTTTATTTATAATAAAAAATCAAAAAATAAAATGTCGATTAGGAATAATTCAAAATGAAATTGGGATAAAAATAATTCCTAAAATTGCTCTAATTCAGTTAAATGGTAAATTTATTAAATTAGTAGAGGGGTCAAAAATGGAAAAAAGGTTATTTATCATTTTCAAATGATTTTTTTATTATTATATGAAAAATTATTATTATTATTAAAGTTTTTATTTAAATTAAAAATATAGTAATTTATAATATTAAATATAATAAAAATAAAAATAAAAAAAAATAATGAAATTAATCAATTAATTGGTATTATTTGAGGAATAAAAGAATATTATATAAAAATAATAATTTAAATTTGACATATTTATGTTATTTAATTAACTAATTCTTTAAAATCATTAGAAGTAAATGTTAATTTACTATAAAATGGTTTAAGAGACCAGTACTTACTTTCAGTCATCTAATGATGAATAATTGTTAATTCAATTAATAAAATTTTTAATTGAAATACTTTCAATTACAATAGGTATAAAACTATGATTTGCTCCACAAATTTCTGAACATTGACCAAAATAAATTCCTGGACGATTAAAAAATAAATTAGTTTGATTAAGGCGTCCTGGATTAGCATCAATTTTTACTCCTAGAGATGGAATAGTTCAAGAGTGAATAACATCTGTAGCAGTTACTATAATTCGAATTTGATTATTTATTGGTAAAATAATTCGATTATCAACATCAAGTAGTCGAAAGCTATTATTAGATAAATTATTTGTAGGAATTATGTAAGAATTAAATTCGATAAAATTAAAATCTGAATATTCATATCTTCAATATCATTGATGACCAATTGATTTTAGTGTAATTAAAGGATTATTAATTTCATCTAATAAATAAAGAAGTCGTAAAGATGGAAAAGCAATAAAAATTAAAGTAATAGCTGGGAGAATAGTTCAAATTAATTCAATTATTTGACCTTCTAATAAAAATCGATTAATATATTTATTAAAAAATAAATTTATTATTAAATATCTAACTAAAGTAGTAATTATAATTAAAATAATTAATGTATGATCATGAAAAAAAATAATTTGTTCTATTAGTGGAGATGCTCCATTTTGAAGATTAAGATTTGATCAAGTTATCACTTCTAAAAAAAGGATAATCCTTTATAAATGAGGTTTAAATCCATTACATATAATCTGTCATATTAGAAATTTCTTAAAATAGGAATTTCATTATATGAATGTTCAGCTGGGGGTAAGTTTTGATGTCATTCAATAGATGATAATATATTTAAAGGAAAAAGGATAATTCGTTGAAAAATTATTGATTCTCAAATAATTAAAAGAATAAATAAAATTCTTAAAAATGAAATATAAGATCCTAAAGATGAAATTAAATTTCAAGAAATAAATATATCAGGATAATCTGAATATCGACGAGGTATACCTGATAAACCTAAGAAATGTTGAGGAAAGAAAGTTAAATTTACACCAATAAATATAGAGAAAAATTGAATTTTAAGTAAATATTCATTTAAATTTAATCCTGTAAATAAGGGATATCAATGAATAAATCCTCTTATAATTGTAAATACAGCCCCTATTGAAAGAACATAATGAAAATGAGCTACTACATAATAAGTATCATGTAAAGAAACATCAATTGAAGAATTAGCTAATATTACTCCTGTTAATCCTCCTACTGTAAATAAAAAAATAAATCCTAAACTTCATAATATAGGGGGATTATATTTAATTTGAGTTCCATGTAAGGTTGCTAATCATCTAAAAATTTTAATTCCTGTAGGAACAGCAATAATTATAGTTGCAGATGTAAAATAAGCTCGTGTATCAATATCTATTCCTACGGTAAATATATGATGAGCTCAAACTACAAATCCTAATAATCCAATTGCTATTATAGCATAAATTATTCCTAAACAACCAAAGGTTTCTTTTTTACCTCTTTCTTGAGAAATAATATGTGAAATTATACCAAATCCTGGTAAAATTAAAATATATACTTCAGGATGACCAAAAAATCAAAATAAATGTTGATATAAAATTGGATCTCCACCTCCTGCAGGATCGAAAAATGAAGTATTTAAATTTCGATCTGTAAGTAATATAGTAATAGCTCCAGCTAATACTGGTAAAGATAAAAGTAAAAGTAAAGCTGTAATTCCTACAGCTCAAACAAATAAAGGTATTTGATCAAATATTATATTATTGGGTCGTATATTAATAATTGTAGTAATAAAATTAACAGCTCCTAAAATTGAAGAAATTCCTGCTAAGTGAAGAGAAAAAATTGCTAAATCAACTGATCTTCCTCTATGAGCAATATTTGATGAAAGTGGGGGGTAAACTGTTCATCCTGTACCTGCTCCATTTTCAACAATTCTTCTTGAAATTAAAAGCATAAATGAGGGGGGTAAAAGTCAAAATCTTATATTATTTATTCGTGGGAAAGCTATATCAGGAGCTCCTAATATTAGAGGTACTAATCAATTTCCAAATCCTCCAATTATAATAGGTATAACTATAAAAAAAATTATAATAAAAGCATGAGCTGTAACAATTGTATTATAAATTTGATCATTTCCAATTAAAGATCCTGGATTACCTAATTCTGCTCGAATTAATAAACTTAAAGAAGTTCCTATTATTCCTGTTCAAATTCCTAAAATAAAATATAAAGTTCCAATATCTTTATGATTTGTGGAAAATAATCATTTTTTCAAAAAAAAAAATAAAATGGCTGAGGGGTAAGCGGTAAATTGTAAATTTATTTACGGGATAAATTCTCTTTTATTAAATATAAAAGAAAAAGTCTTATAGTCAAAATAAATTTGATATAAAATTGCAAATTTTAAGGGGGAAAAATTCTTAAGGCTTAAAGAAATATCTTTATAAATAATTTTGAAAATTATTAGTTTTTTTAACTTAAAACCTTAAAAAAAAAAAAAAGTTCTTAATATAATTCCTAAAATAGAAATTATATTAATTAAAAGAATAAATAAAATTAAAAAATTATTTTTAATTATTAATTTTATTCATTTTATTTTTAAATAATTAAATATAATAGATGAATAAACAATTCGAATATAAAAAAATAATATAATTAATCTTATTATAACAAAAATGAAAGTTAAAATAAAAAAATTATTTATTAATAAAAAGTTAATAATAATTCATTTAGAAAAAAATCCAATAAAAGGTGGTAGACCACCTAAAGATAGAAAATTAATTGTTAATAAAATTTTAATTAATGAATTAAAATTTATTAAAAATATTTGATTAATATAAAATGTATTAGTTATATAAAATAAATAACATATTAAGCTAATAATAAAACTATAAATAAATATATATAATAATCAAAGATTTTCACTAATTAAAATTGCTGCTAATATTCATCTTAAATTATTAATTGAAGAAAATACTATTAATTTACGAATAGAAGATTGATTAATTCCTCCAATTGCTCCGATGATTCTATTAAATATTATAATTAAAATAATGAAGTTTTTATTAAAGTAGTAAGAAAGTAAAATTATAGGAGAAATTTTTTGTCAAGTTAATAGTAAGAATGTATTAAATCATGATAATCCTTCAATAATATTTGGGAATCAAAAATGAAAAGGAAAAGATCCAATTTTTATTAATAAAGAAGAATTAATTATAATTATAATTAAATTTTCAAATTTAAAAAAATTTAATAAAAATATTTTTATTAAAATTATAAATAAAAAATTAATAGAGGCAATAGTTTGAGTTAAAAAATATTTTAAAGAAGCTTCAGATATTATTATATTATTTGGGTTAGAAATTAATGGAATAAATCTTAATAAATTAATTTCTAATCCAATTCAACATCCAAATCAAGAGTTGGAAGAAATAGAAATTAATGTTCTAAAAAATAAAATAAATAAAAAAAATATTTTATTTGAATTATAATATTTATAAATATAAAATAAAGAAAATAATTTATAAAAAAAATTTCAATTTTATTTTTATTAAAAAAAAATATTTTATATATATATATATATATATATATATATATATATATTTTAGTGTAAGATGCACAATAATTTTTGATATTATAAGATATAGTTTAATTCTATAAAATATAATTAATAAAGGTAGAATATATCTACTTAAATTATCCTATCAGAATAATCCTTTAATCAGGCACTTTATTAAAAAAAAAAGGCGTATCCTTTATATTTAGGGTATGAACCTAAAAGCTTATTTTAGCTTATTTTTTT